CCTTTCAAAAAAATTGAAATGATTGAAGTTTTTCTATTTGGAATTGTCTTAGGTCTAATTCCTATTACTTTAGCTGGATTATTTGTAACTGCATATTTACAATACAGACGTGGTGATCAGTTGGATCTTTGATTAAATTAATTAACATCTTTTTTTTTTAATTGACCTCCTCTTTTCTTTAATCCAAAGGAGGTCAAATTAAGATTACTGGTCAATTATTTAATTGTCATTTTGGGACTAACCTAACCAAGAATGGAATCACGCTCTGTAGGATTTGAACCTACGACATCGGGTTTTGGAGACCCACGTTCTACCGAACTGAACTAAGAGCGCTTTCTTATCTTCTTATCATTATCACACTAGCTAAAACTAAAAAAAAAAAGAAGAGGATTTTTTTTATAACCCGAATACATCTTGTATGCATAAGACTATCATATAGAATATGATATAATAAAAAAAGATTATGTATGCCTGATTTTAATCGATTTCAATAAATCCCTCGTTACTGCTCAGACGAGAAGTAATAGGTAGGGATGACAGGATTTGAACCCGTGACATTTTGTACCCAAAACAAACGCGCTACCAAGCTGCGCTACATCCCTTTCAATTGGTCTACAGTGTCATTTTATAGAATCCCTGTCTTGTTTTCAAAATCCTTATTTTCTCCATTGATATATCCAAGTTATCTTGCCATTTCTTTTTTTTATTCTCATGTAACATATAATAATAGTAGAAGGCTTATATACACATGAATATGAAACCCATCGTAAAAAATAACTAAAAAAGGGAATATTTTTTGGGAATGCTCAGTCGGAAGGGACGTCTTTTTCGGTTTTAAGAAAAGAAAAATCTTATCTACCGAATCATTGTAGATTTCAATTGGAATTAGGAATTCCGTGTACAAATACAAGCGGTCCTTAACTACTTACATATATATTATATCGGATCATATATGTATTAACATTAGGCATTACAATAAATAATACAATAAATAAAAAGAATAAAGAAGGAGGATTTAAAATGCGAGATCTAAAAACATATCTTTCCGTGGCACCGGTACTAAGTACTCTATGGTTTGGGGCTTTAGCAGGTCTTTTGATAGAGATCAATCGTTTATTTCCGGATGCGTTGACATTCCCTTTTTTTTCATTCTAGTTATTGACATGGGAAGGGGTGAAGAAGATTAGAGGTAGAATCAAAAGATTTGTGACTAATCCCTCCCCCTCTTTTTTTTTTTAGAAAAAATCGAATTCGATACAATATATTAAGTAGAAGTATAATCAAGAAAGGAGGAAAGAGAAATAAAAAAGTAGATTCAACCTCGGCGAAATTCGGGTTTTCTCCAATTCCATTTAGAAATAATATTGTGAGAACAGAAATGTGTCTAGGGCAAGAAGATCATACAAGATCTTTTAATAAAATACTGTACATTGAATCGAATTCGATTCAAAATATACCTAAATATTAGTTTGTTGTTTTACTTCTTATTTTTTTATTTCTTTTTTCGCAGAAAGTAGAAGAATTGGTTGAATCAAAAACGCAAAGGAGGTTCATGGCCAAGGGTAAAGATGTCCGAGTAACGGTTATTTTAGAATGTACCAACTGTGTTAGAAACGGTCTTAATAAGGAATCAAGGGGTGTTTCCAGATATATTACTCAAAAGAATCGACACAATACGCCTAGTCGATTGGAATTGAGAAAATTCTGTCCCTATTGTTACAAACATACGATTCACGGGGAGATAAAGAAATAACTCGAATCAAGTGCCTGTGTGTCACTCTTACAAGTAACACGAAAAGGACATATTCTATATATAGCATATTATTCTATATATTTTCATTTTAGTTAACATAATATAACTAACTAAAAAAAAGCCAAATCAAATCCTATATTTTGAATTTGAAATCTTTTTGGATCAAATTGAAATAGGATTTTGAGGATAAGGAATAAACAAACCATGGAAAAATCCAAGCGACTCTTTCTTAAATCCAAGCGATCTTTTCGTAGGCGTTTGCCCCCGATCCAATCGGGGGATCGAATTGATTATAGAAACATGAGTTTAATTAGTCGATTTATTAGTGAACAAGGAAAAATATTATCTAGACGGGTAAATAGATTAACCTTAAAACAACAACGATTAATTACTATTGCTATAAAACAAGCTCGTATTTTATCTTTGTTACCTTTTCTTAATAATGAGAAACAATTTGAAAGAAGCGAGTCGACCGCCGGAGCTACTGGTCTTAGAACCATAAATAAATAAAAAAAAGTAGACTTACTTTACTCCTCAATTGAACCCAAATAAAAATCCGAACTCAAACACAGATTGATATTTTGTTCGAAAAATCGTAAGAAAAAAATTGGGGAAGAAGAAGAAATCTTTTTTTTATTGGATATTGGACATATTCGCTCATTTCATTTTGAACGACTTTATCATATTCTCTTTATCATACTAATTTCTACTCTACCTTCCCGGAGTTCATTCTCCAGCGAACTCCATTTAAAATATTCTGACAAATTCCTTACAATTTCCTTTTTTATTTTATGATCTGATCTCATTAGAAATCATATAAAGACAATTCCTATTTAATATAGCTATTTGTGCAAGTATTTTACGATTAAGAAGCAACTGTCTCTTGTACAGATTGTGTATTAATCGACTATAACTATAGGATACTCTATTCCCGCGAATTACTGCATTTATCCGAGTGATCCACAAACGACGAAAATCTATCTTTTTCCTATCTCTATCTCGATGAGACGAAACCAAAGATCTTATTTTCTGTTGAATAATTGTTCGAGTAAGTCTTGAACGAGCCCCCCGAAAGCTTGATGCAAATAAACGAATTTTTGTTCTACGTCTCCGAGCTATATATCCTCGTCTAATTCTAGTCATTGAATAAATGAAACTTTCATGAATAACTAATTGATTTCCTTTCTTTCAGTTATTCTTTTCCCTTTTCCTAGTTTATTAATAACAAAACGGATTCTTCCAATGTATAAAATAAAAATTCCAATGGCTTTTGCTACTATAACCTTCCCGACCACGATTTGTCTTTTCTTTTTTTATAGTCATTTTACCTCGAAACGAGTATTGATACTAGGTATCAAAAAACAGAAAAAAGTAATAAATAGAAATGAATAACGAAATAGTGGATTCCATCGTTTCTATGGTTATGTCTTAAACGGTGAGGTCCTCTATATATACCGGAGTCCCTTACTTCATTTAATCAATGCTATTAGCAAGTTGTACAGTTTACATTCTTCGGCTCTACCTATGAATTATCTAGTAATAGGTCTTTCACAACGAGATCTACCTATACAGTAACGGTATTTAATTATGAAAATTGGATGGGGTAGCTGACCCTCTTAGTCCGTTTTTGCAAGAGTATAGGCATAAGATTTCGGCTTTGAAAATAGGATTTCCCCGCTTAATGAATAACTATTTGTTACCAATGAGGAATTTTTTCTCATCGGAAACCATAAATTTCATATACAATAGAAGAATTGAATAGATCTTTTTTTTTAGTTTTCGATATATAGATAGTGAACGACCTTCTTCCTTCCATTTTATACTATTCACTAGTACTGATCATTGATACTGGAAAATTTCTTTCCCTTTTTTTTTCTACCAATGGTGATCTGAACGAGTCGCACATACACCCTAGTACATGTTCCTCGACGCTGAGGACATCCCCCAAGAGCGGGGGATTTCGTGACATTTCTGATTGGCTGTCTTGTGTTTCTAATAAGTTGTTTAATAGTTGGCATGTTGAATCGTATACATAATAAATGGGCTGGTTTAGATCGATCCTAACCGGATGATTATGAATTACTTCTCTATTTAATAGATGAATAGAATATTATTAAACCCGGTAATAAGTAAGAAGAGAAAATCGCAAAGTGGCGATTTGCTTAAACTTACTGCTATTTTTTTTTATTCAATCGCTACAAGATCAACAATTCCATGAGCTTGGGCTTCTGTTGCTGACATAAAAACATCCCTTTCCATATCTTCGGATACAACCCATAGGGGTTTGCCCGTTCTTTGTACATAAACTCTTGTGATGGTTTCGCGCAGTTTCAGCAGTTCTTCTGCTTCCAGGATAAATTCTCCCGTTTGTGCCTCATAAAAAGAACTCGCAGGTTGATGTATCATTACCCTGATAATATAACAAATGGTTCCTCTATCTCGCATGATGAGGTGAGGAGAAGAGATAAAGAATAATAAAAAAAGAAAGATAGAATTGAGCAACCGTACAGGCATCTTTTGCGCATTGCATACGGCTATACAATGGAATTCACTTTACCTTCCATTTCCATCGAAGAAAGAGAAAAAATATAGATAGAGGGTTTATCCGATTCAGATCGGCAAATGATCCAATTACCATCCTTCCTTTCGGAGCAGTTAAAAAATACTATGATGGCTCCGTTGCTTTTTATATATTTATCTCGTCTTTGATTCAGCAATCCCAAAGTTTCTTTTTTTTTTTTTTCGTACTCTTTCCTAACAATAACATAAATATTGTTAAAAGTTTTCTGTTGTGAAAACAAAAAAGTTTGTGACGCTGAAATGGTAATGGTCACCGATAAATAAGGTAAAATCGAGAATACCCTTTATTTTATACTAATTTCATACTACTCTTTCGATATATAATCTAATGTTTTGAAAAAAAAATTTCTCATATCGAATTCGAAGTGCCATGCTATTATTACTTAATATTCCTATTTCATATGGCGAAGGCATAGTCTTTTTTTTTTGTTCTTAAAAAACTCATTGGCGCCAAGCGTGAGGGAATGCTAGACGTTTGGTAATCTCTCCGCCGACCAGGATAAAAGATCCCATTGAAGCGGCTAATCCCATGCATATTGTATGCACATCGGGTTGCACAAATTGCATAGTATCATAAATAGCTACTCCGGGGATTACCCATCCGCCAGGAGAGTTTATAAACAAATACAGATCCTTGTTATCATTCTCTATACTGAGATATACCATA